AGACTGACTTGAACAAGTAAAGTGATTTCTTACTTATTAAGAAGGGAAGCTTGGTACAACAATTTTAATTGGATAGATTTATTAATATCTGTAATTTGAATATGAAAGACCCTTTTACTTACGAAAAAACCGTTGATCCGATCCAAGAGTCAGACTTTGCTATAGGAGGAAGGAAAGCTGTCAAGCCGAAACCAGTGCTACCCTCAAGTAACCCAATGGACGTACGAATATCTGCTTCGAAAGGACCAAAGAGAGTCTTTATTTTAGCTATTCTTCGCATCTCGAGAGAAGCAAGCAATTAGTGAGCTCATAAGGAAAGCCTAAATTAAGGCCTGCCTGGTTGCGGGGGAGAAGGACTAAGGATCAGTCTAATGGGACCTACCTAGAGGAGATAGAAGCTGTAGTTAGTGAGTTGCGGGCTGAACTGCTGAGTCTATAAATGACTTCTTCAGTTAAGACTAGCCTAGCAAGAAGGATTGCTGCTAGATTCTATACCAACGCATTCTTTCCGAAAAGTAGAATCGCAAGGGTATGAAAGATAGCTATTCAAAGCAATCCACCCGAAAAACTACCAGCCTCTTCAATTCAATGGGGGAGTGGGAATCCTCGGATGAAACTTCTGTTGATTCATGCATTCATACAATCATCTCTATCCCTTGTTCTAGGTCATGCTCTTCCCTTCTTAAAGTACTTTGCCTTCGGCATCTCACTTTCATTGGATGCGGACTCACTTTATTTTATAGGCTTCCATGTATCAATCAGTCCCTCCCGTCTCGTAGCCCGGTGGTAGAGCGGTTGACAGTTCACGTCGTGATCCGTTGATGAGCGTTGGTTCAAATCCAATCCGAGATTTATAACTAGACATATATATATTAATAAGTAAGTTATTCGCTTTCTGAATGAATGTCAGATTGGAACTCAAAGGAGAATGTGGTCATAGGATTTGGTCTCAAATAGATAGTGGCTATCAAAGGTATGTAATGGGGCTAGGAGCAATAGGAATAAGACTTGTTGCGAATAATACTAGTTAATTTGAATGCCCAAGTTGGCATCTTCTGCCGGGATCTCTCCTAATGGCTGTATTAGATTTAGAGTCCCTTTTTCAGTAATAATTTCAGGGCATTCCACTTACAGCGATGAAGGGAAGATTAGTTATGAATCACTTACACCATATTGGCTTTAAATGCAAATTCTGTCGATGAAATGCTCGAATCTTAGTCTCAAACCTGACGATAAGACTTTACAATTATTTGCCTTTATTTTATTTATGTATCCCGGTGCTTGCTGTAATGGGCTCGATGATTCTAAGAAACCACAACTGCTGTTACTTAACTAGTAGGCTAGAAGCCCTTTCTTTGCTGCCTGTCTGTGCGAATCTAATAGCCAAACAACCAGGTTCATGCAACGCGAAATATATATAAACCCTTCCCGCTCTAACAATGTGTGAGCAGCCATGGCTCGCTCTCTCTTTGACGGTTACTTCTTGAGATAACTAAAAAAAGGCGTAAAGCCAGCCCTCCATTAGCATAGGAGAACCTGATTCCAGCCATACTATTAGAAAGTCACTTCTATCTTTAGACTTGTTAGGAGTAGACAGGCTTTAGGCATAGGCAACCTAGCTTACTCGTTTTGATAGTTTCCGCTATGACTATGTTATGTATGTAATTACGGTCTTTGTTGGATATTGTTTAACCTATAGACAGACTTTCTATTATCTATCTTTTTAAACCCATTCATAGGACCACCGCCTACCGCATTCCTGCCCCGGCCTTTTCTTTCGCCCGACACAATTGATTCGTCATGGGGAACCCGCTTGCTTGTCTCAATCAATTTTATTGCTTTAACTAGTCATGCTATGGAGAATTCATTCCCATTGAGAGCCAACTGCTTCATGCCCCAGATCGCGGGGATTCTTATTGTGTGTGGTCATATTTCCTATTCATTGAGTAAAGGGCCGCGTTAGACCCGCCTTTCATCGGAGCACATCGCTTTCGCTCCTTAGTTTCTCAGTGGAAGAGGACCTTTCTCGATCAACTATCTTACTTGAATGAAGAAAGAAGTCAACTTTCTATAAAAAATTATCTGAATAGCCGAATAAAGGAATTTTGGGCTTGATAGCCACTCCCCTGAAAAACTGCAAAGAAGACGATTCGCTACTTCCGAATCGCTGCATCCAGCTCCTCCAGTCTCCTCGATTGGCCCCCTTCGCCGTTGTGATACCCTTAGTTCACTATTTTCTTGTATATAGAGTAGAGTGCCTGTCTGTGATTCGGGTTTGGATATTCTCCCACCCTGCCGAGCAATCCCTCTCTCTTTATTTAATAAGGGCTTTTTTCGGTATACCGCTCTCCGAAGAGAGCCTATGATATGGTCTTTTTCCCATGCATCCTTTCTGTTTGTTGGTCAACAACCAACCACATATAGTTTTTTTAAGTCTCTTCTTCTTCTTTGGAGCTTGTTCTTGGTCCCAAGGGAAATGGGGTGACAAAGAATCAGAAGG